ATAATGGGTGTAATCCGAAAAAGGATTCATAAGTAGTTGTTAACGGGGTTGAAGTTACCAAATTCTGAGGAGTAGGTATCAATTTATGCCTAATTGCTCCGGATATAGTTCCCTTAACTACATTTTCTAAACGAGCCAGCGCCAACCCGAGCTGGTCTTGTAAAAGATCCGCTACAGAGCGAATCCGTTTATTTTTCAAATGATTCATATCATCAAGTGTACCCATTCCAAATTTCATCCCAATCAAATGATCGGCAGCTGCTAATATATCTCGTGGTAACAAAAATATATTGTTCTGAGGTATATTAAGATTCAGTCTCCAATTAATATTTCGGCGACCAATCCTTCCTAATTCACACCTTTGGTGAAAGAATTTTTTTTGTAATTCCTTACATAAGGATTCAGAAAATATTGGATCCCCACCTACACAAGAAAATTGTTGATAAAACTCCAAAATAGCATTTTCTTTTGACCCAATTTTTTTTTTCTCCTTATCGGTCAAGAAAGATAAGAAAATTTCAGGGTAGCAAACATTCTCTAGAATTTCTCTTAGATTCGAACCCATAGCTGATGATAGAACTAGAATAGATATTTTCTGTTTCCTACTCACACGAGCCCATATTCTTGCTTTTTTATCAATCTCTAATTCTAACCTGCCTCCCCAATCTGATATTATGGTGCCGGTATAGACCGAAATCCCGTTATGATCCAATTCTGACTGGTAATAGATACCAGGACTTTGCAATATTTGATTGATCACAATTCTGTATATTCCGTTTACTATAGAAGTTCCAAGGGAATTCATTAAAGGAATGTTTCCAATAAAAATTCTTTGTTCTTGCATATTCCTACTGGTTTTCCAAATTAATCCCGCGGATACATATAATTCAGAAGAATATGTAAGTGATTCATAGACAGCATCTCGTTCTTTTATCAGAGGTTCTACCAATTGATATGTTTCCACAAATAATTGAAATTCAATTTCGTGATCTATATCTTCAATTTTTGGAAACTTAGAAAGTTCTTCTATTAAACCCTGATCAATAAACCGATAAAACCCTTCAAATTGTATCTGATTAAATCCGGGTATTGTCGATGTTCCCTCTTTTCCATCCCCGAGCATCTTTTTTGAATTTCCCATTTATCCGTTTATTGAAAAAATCCCATCTCTCATTCTTCACCGAATCATATCCATAGAATTCGATCTAGCAATAATGGAATTTCTATTCTGTTTACTGAATCACATGAAATTTTATCCAACTCCAAGATATATGGAATGTATGAAAGACGTATGAACGGAGACTAGATTCAATTGGAATTTTTTATAAGAAAGAGATCCAAATGGAACAGAATTGAGAAATACCGCTGGAACTTATGGAGTTTTGTAAAGACTAGAAAAAAAAGTAATTTCATTTTCACCTATGATATTACATATTCAAATTCGATTGCATACCATAAAAAAATGTATTCATGATTGGATCTATTCGAGCAGATAAACATATAATAAATAGAAAACTTTTTTTTTATTTATAAATTTTTTTTATTTTTAAAATAAAAAAGAATGCACAGATATATATGTCTCTTTTTCTTCTTTTATTCTGGTACAGTTCTATTTGGGACAGCGCATGCTGTGCTCTATCAAAAATGAAATTTTCTCTTCAATGTATTCAATGAAAAATTGAAATATAAAAATTGATTCAGAATTACTCCTCAAAAGCATCCCTAAAGAGATAAAATACCCCATTATAAAGCTATAGCTCTATAACACAACGTAACGTATGTTCTGATTCTGGGGTTTACATATACTCATCATTACTGTTATAATTGAAATTGAAGAAGATTTCTTTTTAATTGATTAATTGAAAAAACTCAATATAGATTAGTTAGAAATCCATTTCTAATGATTTTCTTAATATTATTAGAAATAAAAAACTGTAGATTTGAATTTTAATTCAAAAATGGTCATGAATTTACAGTCAATAGTTAATGGTTCCGGTTTGTACTGGATTCTATGTTTTGTGACTGAAAATCTATATATTTTTTTCGGAGTTGAAAACAAAAAAAGAGAAAATTTGAATCTAGTTTCTATCGTTTTGGCGGCATGGCCGAGTGGTAAGGCGGGGGACTGCAAATCCTTTTTCCCCAGTTCAAATCCGGGTGCCGCCTCAACAACAGACTTGAAATCCCTATTATAACAAACGTAGGAAAAGACTCTTGATACTTTCTTTTTGTGATTCTAAGCCCCTGGCTCTCGAGGTTCTATATCTCTAACCTAAAGTTTTGCCTATCAGATTCAACGAAAACTTAAAGTAGTGGAGGGAAATCTGTAAATCTTTACTTGCCACACTACTAAATTAGTTTCCACTTACTGAGTCTTCAATTAGATTGGATAGCTAGAGAGGGAATTAAATTAATAGTTTTTGGAAAGGACCCAAGATACTTTAGATACAGACTCATGAAAGTTTCGGAATGCGCAGACATTCAATCAATATTAGATTAGATGAAGAATGCCTTTCATTTTACTTCCAAAAATAAAAACGAAAAAAGAAAGAAAAGTATTATTCTTTCTAGCTGTGAGTCAGATTCCTTGGATACTTCGAAAAGTGTCCGTTTGCTTGTGTTTACATCTTGTCGATTCTACTAGAAATTCTATAATTAAGAATAACTCATTATAAGATAAGTGGATTTTTTGGAGTAGTTCATCAATGGTGACCAAATACCTCTCCCTTTTTTGACTCTGCACCAGTGATTTCACTATTATTAGTGAACAATAATGGAATAGTTTCTTCATATTCATAGAAATAGGGGACAGAATTCACATGGATATAGTAAGTCTCGCATGGGCTGCTTTAATGGTAGTTTTTACATTTTCCCTCTCTCTCGTAGTGTGGGGAAGAAGTGGACTCTAGAAGTACTCTTAATTGCGGTAATAATCAAACTCTATCAACCTGTATCAATTGTTTTAGTTTTCTAGACCGTTCGGCAATTTTTTTTTGATTTAGGTTTTATTGACTCATTTTCTATTTTTATATCAGGGTTTACACGGTTAACCATTCATGGGGTAACCCCCTTTCGAAATTTGACGAAGTTTCCGTCGAATTGGGATTATCTGTATTAAATGGATCAAACAAACAAATGAAATTGAGAAAGTATGTACATCCATTTCATATTCTATTTCATTTATATTGACGTTTCTAAAGAAAAATAGAGATACAGGTGGATTCCTTTATATTAAGATATTTCACTTGTATCTTTATACATTACAATAACCATAATGGCTAGTATGGTAGAAAGAGATCTCTTTCTACCATACTAGCGGGCCCCTTAGGATACTACTACTACTGAGTCTAAGGCATTCCTTTCATTTAAGACGAGAAATTTAAATCCTTTTTTTTTTCATTGATAGTAAAATTGTATTCAAATTAATCATTTTGACTAACCGTTTTTACGTAAATTATAAGCAAAAAAGCAGTAGGAACGAGAATGAAGAGTGCAGTAGCAATAAATGCAAGAATATTTACTTCCATAATTTAATCGTTTATTATTATTTTTTTTTTATATCTCGGGATTTAATCCCATAGAGATGAGAAATCTTTCGCTTGTAAACTCACTCAGATGAATTAGATTTCGATGATATCGAATGAAAGAAATATCATGAATAACAATATCGGAGCTATAAAATCGATTCATCGTCAAGAATTTAATAGTATAACATAGGAAGATCTTTTATCCACACCGAATACATAATGAGATTCTTGATTCAATCAAAAAATATTTATTTATGATTATTTTTCCCCGCTTTCTTTTCTACAACCTAGTACTTTACTTTCCTTGTCCAATCATCTGATGAAGTATCATAAAAAAACCTTTTCTACTTCGATTGTTTACAAAAAGAGTTTCTAAAGAACCTTGAATAAACAATAGAAATAAAATAGAGAAAACAAGTACGAAGTTCACTTTGAAATTTCAAAACTTTTTTAAGGGTCTATCATCTTTTTGGAAAACAAAGAAAGGGAATGTGACAAAAACGAGTCCCAGTAAAAAAAAACACGAAAATATTCCAAAAAATGAACTAGTTAAATTTTCTTACGAGTTTTTTCTTCGACATCGACTCTAATTTTTTAAAAGAGCATATTCATTAGGGAAGACTCATTTTATCTTTATTTTTTAAATATCCTCTTTCCTTGGTTGGATTCGAACTATTTTAAATTCCTTGACTTCATAGAAAGAAAAGTATATATAGGTACTCTTGGCAAATGTATTATACGCTATCCTATTCCATCTTCCTACACGAATTAATGGGAGATCTGTTGACAAAAAGTGGAAACCCCATACAGTATCTCTTTCTTGAAGTGTTGAATGCTCTGAATAATTAATTTACATATGTCTCTCTAAATTGGTGCTAGTTAAAACAAAGGCAAAACCCCTTTCTTTTGCTTGATGAAAAAAGAAAAATAAAACAAAAAGATAAATAAAACTGTTTTGATCCCCTTGCCCAGAAACTAAAAGGGGAGTTGATGTCTTTTTTTTTTATTGAATCCGCCGGGACTGACGGGGCTCGAACCCGCAGCTTCCGCCTTGACAGGGCGGTGCTCTAACCAATTGAACTACAATCCCATGGAAATCAAGTGGGTAGCTTACATATTCCTTCTTATGATTTCATTTTAATCATTTCAGTTTTAGATTCAAATTATTGTTTTGTAACAAAGAAAGTCACAAGTGATATATTGATATCTATATGGATATCACTTTAGTGATAGCAAGACGGATTACAGGTAATCCTTGCATTCTTATCAAATCGATTGATAATCTATTTTTTTTGTAAAAAAAAGATTATTTTCTCGCCTCTGTTCATTAAAGTTTATATTTAAAGGATCCATATCGGGATCCTTAGCAAGATCAAGATCGGCATTTTTTATGGAAACTCAAAAGTAACTAGACACAAGAAATAAAGAAAAAAGTGAAGTCGAAATATCAATATCCCCTGAAATTTTACTTTT